ATGGGCCGCTATAACTATCCAAGAAGACACTCGAAACTGGAAGGATAAACAAACCCATCTGGTGGACTGCCGAGCTACAAGTCCTACGACACAGGAGCAGGATTCTCTAAAAAGCCAAGGTCGTGGGTGGCCAAGAGGGCCCACTTGGAGACTTGGGATCTCAGCAGGAAATGCGAAGGTTGCTTAAAGCCGGCTGATAGGCGAAAGAGAATCTACTAGTTTAGTTCTGATCTGAGTAGGCTCATAATAGGGAATACCCTAACCCTGGGAACCGGGGCCTGGCCATCCTTCGTTTGCGGTCGACGTTCCGGCTTTGCCCGTCGACAGCTGAATCTTTCGATCTGGTTCGAGTCATGATCGCATCTGCAAACCTTATCCCGTGGGCCTTAGCGGACTCATTCTTCACCTGGTCCTTAGTAGCGTTTCCAAAGGTAACCGGTTAGGTTTACTTTGGAAACGCGCTAAACAGGCCTACAGGTTCGCCTTTACGCCTTTCTAATAGAAGAAAATTAGATACAAGTATATAGAATTAGCCAGATCCGTCTGAAGCATGAACAGAATCGCCCTTGTTCTGAAGGCCTAGCGAGTTAATAAGCGAGTTTCTTTTTTTTTTTTTTCAAAGGCGGACCGATGACTCGCTTGTTCAGTACTGCTAACTCTTATAGGAGGATGCCGTCCCCTCGGGACTACCAGTAGCTTCGGTTTATGAATCTCGTGCAAGTTAGGTTGTGGTTGTATTGGCTGCAAGCGGAACGTAGGCGCTTTAGGTGTGTGTTGACCATGCACTCTCGCTTCGTGTAATGTCGTATGTATGATAGAGGTGGTGTGGTGATTGACCTCAATGCTAATGGTTATCCCCAAGGTTCAACGAATGAATGAAGCTATGATCGTACCCTGATAGAGATGATGGTCTTCCTCTGATGTCTTCAAGCCGGCCATAATCGAATAGATAGGCGAAGCAGTCAATAGAAGTCTGTTCTCGCCTATCGATAGATAGCAGGTTGCTTCCAAGCTCAAACCATTTGAAACTGAATTGCTACTTTGTTCTTGTTATTGATAGAGTGGTATTCTCCGCCCCTGTCAAATAAAGTAGAGAGAGAGAACTGGAAGAGAGAAAGAAAAAAAGCAAAGGATTTACAAGTCTAATGGGAGGCTGACACGTTGACTGCCTTCGATACTAGACAAAATAACCCAAGCGGTCTAACCCCCGGGGCGGACCCCAACCAAAAGACGCTAGACGGACTAACGGCAAGCGAGATAAAGAAAGCAGCTGGCCCTATGTGTAAAACCTTGCCGCGCGAGAGTCTTTCTCCAACTCCAATGAGAATCTAAAAGTTTTTGGGCAAGACAAGAAAGGAACTCGCCCTTTGAAAGGGATAAGAGCTGATTGCTGGCGATGACTTGGTGAAGGGAATCAATGAGAGAAGGGTCTCGAACCGGGTTCCGACCGAATAGAGCGCGGAGCCAATGAGTTCAGTCGAACAAGGGCAGGATCAAGCTTGAAAGGAATGGACGGGCGTAGGCTTAATAGTGAACGCAGACCCCCCTGCTTATAGATATGAGATCAATGACTTAAAAGCCAGATGAACTGTTAGACTTCTTTATTGCGTTGCGAAGAGAGATCGAAGACGAAGATTTTCTGACGCAGTGTGGGCGCTGGATGGAAAAGACAGATAAAGGAACAACCCACCGGAAGGGCATACCTCAAGGAGCACCAATATCCCCATTTATATCTGCATTAAGCCGACCTATGGATAGAAAGAAAGATGCAGGAAAGGAAAATGAAATATGAAATCCAAATATGCTTTGGGAGTGTGAGATAGGCAGACGAGGAGTACGCAGCCGAACAACCGCAGGGGCTTCCGCTGAACTAACCAGATGGGCCGCCCAAAACCTGGAGCTGACATTTCAATCGGAAATCAACGTCGGGTCCCGGCTATCCGAAAAACGCAGACTGAAGCGGAGGATCACAAAATGCAACAAGGGTCGATGTAATTGACGGCGCTTGCGCGAAGGAAGAAGCTAATCAATCAGAATTGAGACAGGGAGGAGAGGCGAAAGAGAGATTTTCGAGCCTGCAAGCAACAACGGCTGAAAAGCCGTTGCGCGCTAGCAGGGGTGCCCCTTTCAAAAACTTTTCTAAGGTAAGCTTTGCTTAACGCCCTAGTTTTGGAGTTTTCCCCAACCTATACCTTACTAATAAAAAGGGGGCTTCCCTTTTTCAGCTGCATTGCACTGCCGCATAAACAATGGATCCGCTGGGCTGGATGAGCAACCTTCTATCTGGCCTCTCTACCTGTAGTAGAGTAGCTTGCTACTTTAAATCAGAAAAGGAAGATTGAGCAAAGCAAAGGAGAAAGAAGTTGTCCCCTCTTCTCTGCTAACCCGCCTAAGCATATGTAGAAAAAGAGGGAGCGGAGAAGGAAGAACAACCTTTAGCACATGAGGTGGCGGGTTTGGCTAGGTAACATAATGGAAATGTATCGGACTGCAAATCCTGGAATGACGGTTCGACCCCGTCCTTGGCCTCGAGGAGTGGTGAGCAGCGCAGAACTTTAATCAATCAAATGGCATAGTATTAGGGTAGGGGGTTTTCCCTTGTTAGAAATCCACAGACAACCTTCTCAAACCAAAGAAATGCAAGATGAGAAGGAGCTTTTTACGTTACGCTTCAATAGAATGAATTCGGTAAGGGTAGAATACGCCCTATGGTCGATCGAAGGTCCCACTTGAACTCAAATCTATCTGACCTTCAATCTTTCTTTGTCCAGCCAGCTCATAACAAAATGTTAGACCAATCTCAGGGCTGACACAACCGAATTGGTTGAGGAAAAGGAAACCCCAGCGACCAAGCACTCCCGCCCCCAAAAGCGGAGACCGAAGAACCGCCAGGTTGCCGAGGACACGTCTGAAGAGGAGGCGGTCGCCCTCTAAGTTGACCACCCTACCCACTAATTGACTATGAGGGGGGGCAGGCGAACGAGAACCGACCGAAACCCCGAACCGCTTTACTGACCCCTGAATAGTCCATTCATTAGGGTTGGGGATGATGGATGAAACCAATCAGAAGTGCAAATCGCGCAAGCGCAGCCGGGAAACGGACCGCAGCGAAACGACTAGGACTCGTGTCGGAGGAGTTTTGAGCGTGAGCTATCACTCATGCAGCGGCAAGGACCCGCTACTATTGAAGGGGCCCCAACCGCCCGAATCACTGTAGCAAACCCTCCCTTTACAACATGGATAGCGCTTTTTCTCTTTCAATCAACAAAATTAGAAATGGGAGAGAAAGAAAAGAAGGAGGTCTTTATTGAGGAGGCTTTGCACCTGAAATAGGACTAATGCAGATCCAGAAGAATGGGTCTGGGCTTTCGAAAAGATGAAGATGCAAGGGGTAAAGAGACAGTCTTTTAAACAACCAACCTGACATAAGGCCGTTAAGGGCTCGCGCCCACTTAGAACAGATGGGGATTCTGGGACGGGAAAAAGTGGCACTCGACATCTATTAAACAAGACCAAGAACAAAGCCATACCATGCCCTCGGGAGAAACTAGTGATGATTGCCATGAATTGCCCTCGAGGACGTGTACAAGAGGGTCTTTGCCGATTCCTATCAACATGGTGCATCTCTTAGTAGAGGGGCGTGAAAAGGCCGTGGATATTTTGACCGAATGAATAGGGATCAATTGATAGACATTTTTATTGAGGAAGAGAATCCAGGATAAACGCTTTTTGAATTCGCTATGCGCTGACTGGATGCGTACTCGCGCGATCAATTTCTCAATATTCATCTCGAGAGTGGATGGGTTGATCGCCGCCTACTGGAGGCTCTCCGGCCGGGGGGGCTTGCTATCGTAACCCTTTCTCCCGGTGTATGTGAAAAAGAGTGACGAACTCTTTTTTTGTCGGTCATAGGTTAGTCCAAAGAACGAGAGTCGGCTTCCTTAAGGGAGTTCTTCCTCAATAGCTCAGTGGTAGAGCGGTCGGCTGTTAACTGACTGGTCGTAGGTTCAAATCCTACTTGGGGAGATTTTCTAGTTATCGCTTTTCTGAACTAGCGACCCCTGTCCTTCTCCTTTGTTTCTAAACTAGCAGAATCGTGGGACGGACATCAAAAGTGGGAAGTTGATTGTTGGTTTTTATTCCTCACTCTCGTATAGGTGAACTTGGTTCCTTCAATTCTTAGGAATAAGAAGGATCCACTGGGAAGACTGGACTAGTATCTTAATTAGCCCGGAAGAATTGAGTCTCCACTAGCGTCATTCGAAGAACGAACAAGAAAGAAAGGGGTTACTGTTTAGGTAGGATAGATGGATGTGGCCCAATGGCTAAAAAGCTCTGCCAGCTTCTTGTAGACTGAACTCTCTTCTCTTTAGGCTCCGAGTTGTTTTTGGGTGGGATGGTCTAATTTCTTTTCGCCACTAGTGGCAACGAAGTTCTTGGTAATTAGCAAGGGGGAAGGAGGATCTCCACTCATTTCATTCATTCAGTGCCTGTGGTGAGGCGCGACCCACAACAAATGAGGGGGGAAAGCTTGCTTTGCTTGCTGTAACCCTATTTTTTAGTAGATTAGGCTTGGTAAGCGTAAGCTATTGTTGTAGGTTCGCAGCTTCGCCAGAAGCGACAAAGGGGGGGCTGGGGAAGGCCGACGACTACATGAGGGGGAAGCTATCGCAGAAGCTTTACCCCTTGCTTTACAGAGATTGTTATGAACTGACTAAATGACTAGATTCTCCCGGAACGCTAGCTAAGCTAATAATCTTAGTTCCCTTCAATGAAATCCATAAGCTTTTTGATTGATTCAGGGCGCCGCCCCCCCTTCTTCAAATTAGAACCCATTGAGGGGGGCCTCCGCCCGGGAAGGGGAGAGTGGCCGAGTGGTCAAAAGCGACAGACTGTAAATCTGTTGAAGTTTATCTACGTAGGTTCGAATCCTGCCTCTCCCACTTGTTTGTTGTAGACTTCAGAGAAGAGAAAATAGGCATTCGTCAGCCGTAGGAAGACCAACCGAGCGAAGCTCTTTCTTTTTTTTGGCCGTGCCGTGAAGTGAAATTGTATCGTATGTTAGTTAGAGAGGTTGGCGAACTACTACGATCTATAGATTCCCCATCTATATCCAATCCCAACAAGAATTGAAACGAGTAGCTTCCGGCTTGTCTTGTAGTCGCAGTCTTTTAGCTTATGTAGTCGTCGGCCTTCCTACACGCATGCGTCGCCAGAATGCCTCCTTGGTTCGGGACGAAGCCAAGCCGATAACATACGATAGGCGAAGGAAAGACCCCCCATTTCATAGCGCCTGGGGAACGCAAGTTTGATCGAGGATTGGAGAAGAGAGGTGGAAGAAAAGGCTCGGGATGGATTTAGGAGTCTTTGTGCGAGCCGTATGCGGTGAGAGTCGCACGTACGGTAACGAGGGGGGTTTGCGTCTATACGTGTAGTGTGGTGCTTGGGCCTACCCACCCTATTTGTTCCATGATCTATGGGTCTACTGGAGCTACCCACTTCGATCAATTAGCCAAGATTTTGACCGGATACGAAATCACTGGTGCTCGATCTAGTGGTATTTTTATGGGGATTCTATTTATCGCTGTAGGATCCCTATTCAAGATCACTGCAGTTCCTTTTCGGGCGGCTGTAGGACGGACGGCCGCCTATAGGTGGTAGGGTAGGGTGGGGGGTACCGCTCAGATTCAGATTGCGGCCAATCTTCCTAACCGCGCGCGGGCCGGGCTTAGAGCGCGTGAAACTCATCACTACCTCGTAAGGGCGTTGAGACCATAGCATGTTACACGAAAGCGCCGCTTTCTCTGTAGTGTTGTCACACAGCAGCTGCCCGCCTAGAAGAGCCACTCGCTCTGTAGTGTTGTCACACAAGATAAGCACGCCGCCCGCCTGCTGGCCGGGCGAATCAAAGTTCTCTTCCGGTCAACTGTCCACCCAGTCAAGTGCAAAAAACACAGTAGAATTACGCAACGCACGCTGCTGGTGTGCTTCCAGCTCGCGAGGAAAGAAAGAAGAGCGACAAGGTTCAGTTCAGATTGGACTGTTTGCAGCATGGGAGCAGATTACCCAAAAAATCCCTGGGAACAATGAAAAAAAAGATATCTCGGTAACGAAAACTATAGGGGGCTGTATTGGCGAGATCCAACGGTGAACAGCTGCCCAAAAGAAAAACCGCCTGGAAGTCCGAGGACCTTTAGTACTGTACTCTACCCCCGAACCAGCAGCCTTCGCGCCAAGCAAGACCGCCCTTGTCCCTTTCCTTTCTCCATTCCGCCCCTTTCTTTGCTTTGTTCCAATAGTTATAGGCTTAGGCAAAGGGGTTCGTATGCCTACTTTACCTACTTTGACGAGAAAGGGAACGAACTTAGTTTCGTTTCCGGGTTTATGGATTGGATTCAGTTAACGTCACGACATAATCAAAAAGAAAGGAGTGAGGCTTTGGTTACCGGCGAACGCTTCCAAAGGCGACCCTCTCGAGTTTCCTTCTTTAGCAGCCTCGATTGAAGTAGCCTTTCGTCGCCCTACCAAACGAAAGAAGTAATTATCAAACAGCTCGCCCTATTGAAGTACCAAAGGTGCGTTCAGCCCGGCGACTAAGAGGTTTTGCCCTTGAATTGAAGTGATGAGGTCGCAAAGAGGGAATTAGGGCTCCTATTGACTAAAGGTTGGTTCTTCGCTTTCCTTTAGAATGAAAGTAGCTATGAAGCCCCTACTACTTACTTTGTTTGATTCAAAAGGCGAACAGCCCCCCCAACTACATGGGGTGGGGTGCTTGTGATAAGCTGCCTTGGATATGAGGAATTACTAAAAAAAAGAAAAGTCCGCGGTATTTGACGAAGATCTTTCTATCAATAGATAGGAATGAGTGTTCGATATAGGGGACCAGCGGGAGTCTGCTCTTTATCTCTCCATTTTTTTTAGAGAAATCTATCTATATATATATCGTTTATCTATTTCTTATCTATCTATCATTGATTCTATATCTATAAGTAAAAAGACTTCTTTTTCTTCGTGCCCGTTCCGAATGCTTTTCCGATCCGGAAGTTCTCGCGAAGAGAATAAGATGCCCCCCTCCCTCTGTCTTTTCCCACTTTGCTAATCTTCTTCCCCTCTAACGCGGGCCGGCCGGGCGGCGACGGGCGCGGGAGGAAGAAACCTAAGAGAAGAAGTTAGGTCCTTTTTTTTCAGTGCAACACAGGAAAGCGCCCTCTTTTTGTCATCCCTGCTGCTTTCCAGATTTTGTATTGAACGCATGGCGTAGCTAGGCCTTCACTTCAAATCATGTTTGAGCCTATGTTCAAAGCCACCCCCTATTTATGACTAAGGCTGAAAAGAATGCCCGCCAAGTTCAGATAAGGGAATGCTTCCCCCAACCATTAAAGGAAAAGCTCGACGAAGGGGGGGAGGGGAAGGGAAACGCTTTCGGAGATCGAGATTTTTTTTGTTTTTCATCGAGAAGGCCGAGGATGGCCTACGGTGCGTCTTATCTGAAGGGAACAC